TTTCAATACAACTCTCCAATTGAATGGTCTAGATTAATACCACAAAAATGGAGAACTCGAGTAAATCAACGTTGGACAGATGAAAATAAAGATTTCAAAAAATGGAGTTCATATGAAAAAGACCTATTATTTTCATTTGATTACACAAATCCAACCTCTTATCAAGTATATTCCCAAAAAGAAAAATTGCATAAATGCTATAGATTTGGTCTTTTATTAGATCAATTTATGAATTTTGAAACGAAGAAAGACTCATCTATTTATGGATCACCATTAGAAGTAAGTGAGAAGAAAAATCTTTTTTATACCATAGACAAATTAGTTTCTGAGGATATGAATATTGATCTTAAAAATAACGAGGCCTTTTTGATTTCTCGTCATCTACTAAATCTTATAGATACGGGAAAAAGGTTAGATAGAAAATATTTGGATTGGAAATCTAATTTTCTAAGACAAAATAACAATCTTTTTTATCTTCGATTTCGTAAAGATCTACAAGAGTTAGAAATTATTCCACCCAATTCCCACGAAATCTTTGTTGATTGGCTAAAAATAGATAAAGTGCCAAGGAATTCCCCCCAAAAAGAAAAAGGGGATTGGGGTTTTTGGTTCTTCCCAGAATTTGTGCGACTTTTTAAAGAATATAAAGTGAACCCTTGGACTCTACCAAGCCGACTCCTTCTTTTAACTATACATTTGACTAACTATCTATATAAAAGAAGAAGAAGAAAGCCTTTGTTTGATGAAAAGGAAAGAAAAGCAAACCTTGATTTTTTTATGAAAGTGTTTTTGGCTTTTCAAGTACAAAAAGGTGAAACTTGGGATAATGGTTATCGAACCCATCCGTCGGTTTAGCTGGATGAACCAATCTTTGATTTTGCATGAAGCCCTAAGCATTTCATTGGCTCATAAAAGCGAGCAACTACTTAAGCAAGGATACCGAAACGGAAGAAGCTATTTTTATGTTGATGAATCCACTGCAAGCCATCAAATAATAACAGGAAATAGAGAGAAAAATCATTATGATTTGCTTGTTCCTGAAAATATTTTATCATCTAGACGTCGTAGAGAATTGAGAATTCTAACTTCTTTCAAGTTTAAAAATAGGAAGTGTGTGGATAGAAATTCAGTATTTCGCAAGGAGACTAAGATAAGAAACTCAGGTCCATTTTTGAAGGAACGTAAACATCGTGATAGAGATCAAAATGAATTCATTAAATTAAAGTTCTTTCTTTGGCCTAATTTTCGATTAGAAGATTTAGCTTGTATGAATCGTTATTGGTTTGATACCAATAATGGAAGTCGTTTCAGCATGTTAAGAATATATATGTATCCACGATTAAAAATTAGTTGATGGTACATTCCTTCTCTATATTCTTTACCCTATATATAGGGTATATGAAAGTAGTTGATGGTACATTCCTTCTCTATATTCTTTACCCTATATATAGGGTATATGAAAGTAAACAAAACAGTAGAACATATGCCTTGTCTTACATCCCAGTTTCATATAAAGGTTACGATACTCAGTCAACGACGTATCAATTAGATCTACAAATGCATCAAGGAAATCTTCGTAATTTTGTTTTAGTTATTCGCTTTTGAGAGTGTCAAAACCACCTTTTTGTATCTCTATTCGAATCCAATTTTCAATTGGATTGATTCATGTTATGTTAATTTATAAAATAAGGAATCCATAAAGAAATTCTGATTGTTGTGTATACTACATTAAAATAGTTGGTATTATTATTACTGACCAATAAAATCCATATCTGTTCTATAATAAAGGGGAGGGGGAAATTCTTTTATGTTAAAAAATGCACTCGTTTCGATTATTTTGCAAGAGGAAAACAAAGAAAACAGGGGGTCGGCTGAATTTCAAATAATTAATTTCACCACTAAGATACGAAAACTTACTTCACATTTGGAATTGCACAAAAAAGACTACTTGTCTCAGAGAGGCCTGCGAAAAATTCTGGGAAAACGTCAACGGCTGCTGGCTTATTTGTCAAAAAAAAATAGAATGCGTTATAAAGAATTAATTGATCAGTTGAATATTCGAGAAACAAAAGCTGGTTGAAGAGTCGTTTTGAACTTTTCGCTTCAACTTTAATGAACTTCTTTTCACTTTCAACAATTCATGGAAGAATGAATCGGGAAAAAACCTATGACTACGTCAGCTACAAGAAAAGACCTCATGATAGTCAATATGGGTCCTCAGCACCCATCAATGCACGGTGTTCTTCGACTCATTGTTACTCTAGATGGGGAAGATGTTATTGACTGTGAACCAATATTGGGTTATCTACACAGAGGTATGGAAAAAATTGCGGAAAACCGAACAATTATACAATATTTGCCTTATGTAACACGTTGGGATTATTTAGCTACTATGTTCACAGAAGCAATAACTGTAAATGCACCAGAACAGTTAGGCAATATTCAAGTACCTAAGAGGGCCAGCTATATCCGAGTCATTATGTTGGAGTTAAGTCGTATAGCTTCGCATTTGTTATGGCTTGGCCCTTTTATGGCAGATATTGGGGCACAAACCCCTTTCTTCTATATTTTTCGAGAAAGAGAATTGATATATGACCTATTCGAAGCTGCCACCGGTATGCGAATGATGCATAACTTTTTTCGTATCGGAGGAGTCGCTGCTGATTTACCTCATGGATGGATAGATAAATGTTTGGATTTTTGCGATTATTTTTTAAGAGAGGTTGCTGAATATCAAAATCTTATTACATGCAATCCTATTTTTTTAAAACGAGTTGAGGGGGTAGGCGTTATTGGCGGAGAGGAGGCGATAAATTGGGGTTTATCGGGACCAATGCTACGAGCTTCCGGAATACAATGGGATCTTCGTAAAGTGGATCAGTATGAGTGTTATGACGAATTCGATTGGGAAGTCCAATGGCAAAAAGAGGGGGATTCATTAGCTCGTTATTTAGTACGAATCACTGAAATGACAGAATCCATAAAAATTATTCAACAGGCTCTTGAAGGAATTCCGGGTGGGCCCTATGAAAATTTAGAAATGCGACGCTTTGAAAGACTAAGGGATCCGAAATGGAATGATTTTGACTATCGATTTATTAGTAAAAAACCTTCGCCGACTTTTGAATTGTCGAAACAAGAACTTTATGTGCGAGTTGAAGCCCCAAAAGGAGAATTGGGAATTTTTCTGATAGGAGATAAGAGTGTTTTTCCTTGGAGATGGAAAATCCGACCGCCGGGTTTTATCAATTTGCAAATTCTTTCTCAGCTAGTTAAAAGAATGAAATTGGCTGATATTATGACGATATTAGGTAGCATAGACATCATTATGGGAGAAGTTGATCGTTAAAATGATAATTGATACAACAGAAGCACAAGCTATCAATTCTTTTTCTAGATTGGAATCCTTAAAAGAAGTTGCTGGAATCATATGGATGCTTGTCCCTATTTTGACTCTTGTATTAGGAATCACAATAGGTGTACTAGTAATTGTTTGGTTAGAAAGAGAAATCTCTGCAGGGATACAACAACGTATTGGGCCTGAATACGCCGGTCCTTTAGGAATTCTTCAAGCTCTAGCAGATGGTACAAAATTACTTTTCAAAGAGAATCTTCTGCCATCTCGAGGAGATATTCGTTTATTCAGTATTGGACCATCCATCGCAGTCATATCAATTCTACTAAGTTATTTAGTAATTCCTTTTGGCTATCATCTTGTTCTAGCTGATCTCAGTATTGGTATTTTTTTATGGATTGCAATTTCAAGCATTGCCCCCATTGGACTTCTTATGTCAGGATATGGATCAAATAATAAATATTCCTTTTTAGGTGGTTTACGAGCCGCTGCTCAATCAATTAGTTATGAAATTCCATTAACTCTATGTGTGTTATCAATATCTCTACGTGTGATTCGTTAAGACATAAAATTAACCCTACTTCTTTATTTTTCTAGGAAGGACCTTTCGTGAGTTAAATAGATATTTTGATTTTTTATTCATCATTTGGATTGATGAACTAAACCAGATAGTTATATGAGTGAAAGAAACAGCTTATAAATTTGCAGTAAAAAGATTGAGTCTCATTTTCTATGTACAAGAGTTAAGTGAAAGTAACCATAAACATTAGAAACTGTTTACCCCAAGATTGATTAATTAGTAATCATGACTTGAAGCGGGTGCAAAAGATCAACTGGATGGGGTTTTTACTATCTATTACCATACATGTATTACCCTAAAGGGCGATTAAAAAAAGAGGTGGATGGTTAGAAACACCAAGGTACACAAAGGGTTCGTAATAGAGATGTTGTAAGTTATTCAACACAACAGGATTTTTCTGTGCATAAAGGGAATTCTAATTGGGACTTTAAGTTGGTAGAAATGATGAAGAAGTACTCCCCTTGATTCCGATCCAGAGTATACTCCTATCCACCAATTAAGTAACTAACTATCAAGAACGAAGTAATCCTTTACTTTTTTTAAAGTCCCTTTTTCTGAGAAAGGAGAATAGGAACGAAAAAACCAAATAGAAAGAATATAATTGAACTAGAAAGAAAAAGATCTTTTTTTCTTTCCTCTATTTAGAGATAGAGAATTCTTGTCATGATTCGTGAACTAATGCGATGCCTAATTGTTTTTCGTAATCGAAAATGCTAGGTTGAAATATCTAGGAATAGTGCTACAAGAAAGATTTTATTGAAAGCTTAAGTTATCACTCAACAAAGAAAAATTTAAATTCTTAAAAGATAAGATCAATTCCGAAGCGCTTTATTTTCAATATAGCAGACAGAATTCCATTATCTAATTCAGGACTTTACGATAGATTTTGATTCTACCTATCCTACGAATATATCAAGATAAATAATATATCAAGATAAATAATAGCGAACTGGTCCTTATATTTATTTGTGACCTTTGAGGAGCCGTATGAGATGAAACTCTCATGTACGGTTCTGTAATAGCAATGGGGACAGTGATGTTATCATAGACTATGATTATCTAACA